TAAAATTAAGAATTTTTCATTCATTCCCATCCAATCAAAAGATATTTCCATCCAATCAAAAAAGACCCTTTTGTAATTGATTTCGCAATTTGAATCAATTGGAAGATAAAAAATATGAAATTGATCCTTTATTTGGTCCTTATTAGGTTCAACCTGAATTTTTGTATTAAATTTCCACCCCAAATATTTTCTATCCGTATTTTTTTCCATATATATAATATCACTTTTTCCTAGATAATTCTTCATAGGAATATTCTTGAGTATGTTAAAAAAGTTTTCTTTATTTCTGGTGGAATTTTCCTGCTTCTTATTTCTTTCGAATGATGTTCTATAAATACAGGATTTCTTCTTAGTTTCAGAATGAATATATTTATATGATAAAAGATCATATCTATAGTTTTTTTCAAAATTATCCTCTTTATTTGATAATAAATAGACTTTCAAATTTTGTTTTTTTTTGTAATCAAAAAAAGGGTCTTTTTCATAGGAATACCATTTCTTTAAATCATTATTTTGAGAGGTATTTATCCCATTTCGCCATTTTTGGGGGACTAATCTAGACCATGTAATCTGAGATAAATCGTATTGATAATGACCTCTTAACCAGTTTTTCCATGGATTCATTCCATAATTTGGAAGTTTATTATGTCTTATTTCGGAATCAAATATTCCTTGTCTTCCAAAAAAATCCTTTATTTCATTCTTAAGAAAAAAAGATGGTCCATTATATTGAAGAATAGATCTTACCTTATTGAAGTTAATTGCTTGGGTTTGTGATAATTTTAAAAATACATATTTTTGTGACAAGTCAGATAAATAAAAAAAAATATGTGACTTTCGCTTACTATTTCTAAGATTATCAAATATCTTTTTTATAGTCATAGGCGAAATAAAGTCAATTTGATTTTGTTTTGTTTTATTAATCCTTTCTTGATCTTGATTTCTTTTATTATTGTCAATGTATTTCTCAACAATTTTTTTTGTTGATTCCATAAAAAGGTATAGAGTGATTCTGCGCATATTAATGATACATAGAAAGATATCAATGTATATTTTTTCAATGCAAAATTGAATTAATAATTCAATATTTTTTCTTTTTAATAGTTTCCAAATTTTTGGGGGTGATTCTCCATTATTCTTTTTATTTTTTTTCATTTTTTCTATTTGATTTCTGATTGTGTTTCTTCTATCAATTCTATGTTTCATTTCTTCTTTTGTCTGTAAATAATTTGTCCAACCTGTAGCTCGATTTTGACTAAGTGATTCATGAATTATCTTATTACTGATTATAGAATCATTTTCTGTTTGAGTTTGACTTGATTCATATATTTCTCTCGGTATAAATAATGGAATTTTTATTCCTTTTAAAAGTTCTTTTCTTATTTGTTTTACAAATAAAACAGCTTTTGTTTGTTTCTTTGTTATTTTTTTTAAAACTCTTCGAACTCTAAAATTGAATTTTCTGATTTCGACTTTATAGTCTATATCTTTAAAAATAGGTTCAAAAAAGGAAGGTGTTTTTCGAGGAGGCCCAAAAGGATATTCTGTTTCCATTCCCAAAACTGTTAAAAAACAAGAATCAAAATAATCCTGTTGCTTTCGATCGCTATCAGAGAGTCGTAGTTTAGATCTGTGCCAAGGTTTCAAATGAAAAGGATATAGGATTTTGATCTGAAAACCTTCTCTTAACCAATTTTTAGGAAATTCCGTTTTGGAGAATTGAAGACCATTATAGCTGCACTTTAGATAAATTTCTCTATTCCAATCTTGGAAATCCTCATACCATTCCGGAGATTGCCGTAATAAAATACGGCCAATATTCTTAACTATTATGAATAAGGGTAATTTAATATATCTTCTAAAAATTGATTGAGCTAGTAACAGAAGACTTCTTGTTTTTTGTGCATATGGAATGTTATCCCAGAATTCCATTGCGTCTTCCTGGTTATTTTTTTTTATTTGGAATTGTTGATCTAAAATTTCGAATTCTGACTTTTTACCCAACCAATCTCTAATATTAAAAAAAAGTTTCATTAGGTTGGATATAGGAAAAGGAAAATCCTCCATTTTTTCCAAAAAAAGGGGGGAATGGGGATTTCCTTGAGAGGGTCCCCAAATAACCATTTTACGCCTTTGAACGCGCATAGATCCTTTTATTACGGCTCGACGAAAATCCGGTTCTTCTAAATAACTTATAAAACCCGAATCTCTATTAAATTTTGTATAAAGATTATAATTCTTGAAATGAGACTTCTTAAAACTTCGTCTGGAACGAGTTAAAAAAGCTATACGTTTAAATCTTCTTGTTCGAAGCTGGTGATCCAGCCCTTGCATTATGCCTTGTTCTTTTCGTCGTTTTTTAAAATGTTGTTCCAACTCATTGATTAATTTGTATGACCATCGAGGGGGTTTTTTACCTATTTTGTTTATTCCAATAGATTTTTTTTCACGCTTAGGGTTAGTTAGAATTGCGTTCAATGAAAACTTTAACCTATTATTT